AAAAAAACAGAAATATACGCTTTTGGTCGCCATATATCTTTATCCGCTGACAAAGCAAGAAGAATAATTGATCAAATTCGCGGTCGTTCCTACGAGGAAACACTTATGATACTAGAACTCATGCCCTATAAAGCATGTTATCCCATTTTCAAATTGGTTTATTCTGCAGCAGCAAATGCTAGTTTCAATATGGGTTCCGACGAGGCCAATTTAGTAATTCGTAAAGCTGAGGTTAACGAGGGTACTGCCGCGAAGAAATTAAAACCACGGGCTCGAGGACGTAGTTATGCGATAAAAAAAGCTACCTGTCATATAACTATTGTAGTGCAAGATAGATCTTTAGATGAATATGAAGAGATATCTTTCTATTCGTTAAAAAACCCTAGATGGAAAAAGACAACTATGGTATATGATGATGCGTATAATAGTGAGGTAGTATGGGACAAAAAATAAATCCACTTGGTTTCCGACTTGGTACAACCCAAAGCCATCATTCCCTTTGGTTTGCACAACCAAAAAATTATTCTGAGGGTCTACAAGAAGATCAAAAAATAAGAGATTTTATCAAAAATTATGTTCAAAAGAATATGAGAATATCCTCCGGTGCCGAGGGAATTGCCCGCATAGAGATTCAAAAAAGAATCGATTTGATCCAGGTCATAATCTTTATGGGGTTCCCGAAGTTATTAATCGAAAGTAGACCGCGAGGAATCGAAGAATTACAGATGAATCTACAAAACGAATTTCATTATGTGAACCGAAAACTTAACATTGCTATCACAAGAATTGCAAAACCTTATGGAAATCCTAATATTCTTGCAGAATTTATAGCCGGGCAATTAAAGAATAGAGTTTCATTTCGAAAAGCAATGAAAAAGGCTATTGAATTGACTGAACAAGCAGATACAAAAGGAATTCAAGTACAAATTGCAGGGCGTATCGACGGAAAAGAAATTGCACGTGTCGAATGGATCAGAGAGGGTCGGGTTCCCCTACAAACCATTCGCGCTAAAATTGATTATTGTTCCTATACAGTTCGGACTATCTATGGGGTATTAGGCATAAAAATTTGGATTTTTATAGACAAGGGAGAGGAATAACAAAACTTTCATTGTTTTTCCGTCGATAGAACAAAAAGGGGGAAACTCATTCATTCTTTTTCTGGCCAATCAAACAAATTCCGAATTCTTTAATTCTTTTAATTCTATAGGGTTGAATAAAAATTAGATTGACCTTTTGTTTTGATATAATTGCTATGCTTAGTGTGTGACTCGTTGGTTTTAGGGGGTTGGGATTAAAAAAAGACCGGCCCAGTAGTATGAAAACCAACCCATCGCTTCATATTATCTGGATCTAAAGAACCTGTCAAGATATGCCAAATCGGTCATATCTTTGTAGCAACTGACATTTTTTTACAATTAAACTTTAATGAATTCTAAGTTTAAAACAAAATACAGAACAAGAGTGTGGATAAATGGAAGGGTGAGAGAAAGAAAGAAAAAAATATCAATGATATAGAATTCCAATATGTAAGGTCTATGAGTCCTCTCATAACAGTGTAATAAAGCATCAATACTAATTGATTGATCCATAATGAAATAGTAAATGAATCCTTCTTATAGATTATAGAAGAAAAAACTCAAGAGCTTCGAGCCAATAAAGACTAAGAAGATTGACTCAAGGATAAATTGGATTAGAAGCTTCGTTGTAAAATTCTGACCTAACCATTTAGTACGAAGTGGTGGGGACGAAGGAACCTGTGAATGCAAAAGATTTTATTCAACAAATGAATCTTAATGATTCACTCGTTGGGATGGCGAAATGAACCGGAAATCAATTCATCTATTCGGAGAAATGACGAACAAGTGCTAGGACTGAAATAGAGATTGCAAGAGTCAACATTCGCCCGCGATAATTTTTTTTTTTTATTTTAATTGGTAAACCTGGATAAAAGACAAAAGAAAATAAAGATTTAATAGGACGTTCCAAAAAAAAACGATTTTTTATCCAATTTTTCTAAAAATGTTCTAATATCTATGCAAATTAATTGCAAGTCCATTTTGAATCCTTTTATTCGCGAGGAGCTGGATGAGAAGAAACTCTCACGTCCAGTTCTGTAGTAGAGATGGACTTCCGAAACAACCATCAATTATAACCCCAAAAGAACTAGATTCCGTAAACAACATAGAGGACGAATGAAGGGAATATCTTATCGAGGTAATCATATTTGTTTCGGTAAATATGCTCTTCAGGCGCTTGAGCCTGCTTGGATCACATCTAGACAAATCGAAGCGGGTCGACGAGCAATGACACGAAATGCACGTCGTGGTGGAAAAATATGGGTCCGTATATTTCCAGACAAACCAGTTACAATAAGACCCGCCGAAACACGTATGGGTTCGGGGAAAGGATCCCCTGAATATTGGGTAGCTGTTGTTAAACCGGGGCGAATACTATATGAAATGGGAGGAGTAACTGAAAATATAGCTAGAAGGGCGATTTTAATAGCCGCATCAAAAATGCCTATACGAACTCAATTTATTATTTCGGGATAAAAATTTAGAACCAACACAAATGAGTCTTGGGAATGAAAGAAACCCGCGGGTTTCTTTTTTTTGACAAACAATATTTCTTTTATTTTCTTCATCCTTTGCAGTGGAAGAATAGACTCAAAACTTCATATGATTCAACCTCAGACCCATTTAAATGTAGCGGATAACAGCGGGGCTCGAAAATTGATGTGTATTCGAATCCTAGGAGCTAGTAATCGCCGATATGCTCATATTGGTGACGTTATTGTTGCTGTGATCAAAGAAGCAGTACCAAACATGCCCCTAGAAAAATCAGAAGTAGTAAGAGCTGTAATTGTTCGTACCTGTAAAGAACTTAAACGTGACAGCGGTATGATAATACGATATGATGACAATGCTGCAGTTGTGATTGATCAAGAAGGAAATCCAAAAGGAACTCGAATTTTTGGTGCAATCCCCCGCGAATTGAGACAATTCAATTTTACTAAAATAGTTTCATTAGCTCCCGAGGTATTATAAAATAAAATGGGAGCCTGATATCTTTGAGATCTTTGAAAAGAAATAGATTAAGAACTAGATTAATTCGTAGATTATGTCTCACGCATATACCTTGAAAAATGCATATTCATAAACCAATAAAAAAACATGTTAATTAGATCCAATTTTGAGGCACCCAAAATTTTACTTCATCATGGGTAGAGACACTATTGCTGAGATAATAACCTCTATACGAAATGCGGATATGGATAGAAAAAGAGTTGTTCGCATAGCATCTACTAATATTACCGAAAATATTGTTAAAATACTTTTCCGAGAAGGTTTTCTCGAAAACGTCCGAAAACATCGAGAAAAAAACAAAAATTTTTTGGTTTTAACCCTGCGACATAATAGAAGGAATAGGAAAAGACCCCATACCTGTAGAAATTTTTTAAATTTAAAACGGATCAGCCGACCCGGTCTACGAATCTATTCTAACTCTCAACGAATTCCTAGAATTTTAGGTGGAATGGGGATTGTAATTCTTTCTACTTCTCGAGGTATAATGACAGACCGGGAGGCTCGACTAGAAAGAATCGGCGGAGAAATTTTATGTTATATATGGTAATCCTTTTAATATCCAAATGGGATCCGAAACCTCTTCCTATTTGTAAAAAAAAAAAAAAGAAAGGGGTGAGTTGTCTAATATCGTTTCTCCTACATTAGTTGATACTTCAAGGGGGCTTTACCTGAAATGAAAGAACAAAAATGGATTCATGAGGGTTTAATTACCGAATCGCTTCCCAATGGCATGTTCCGGGTTCGGTTAGATAATGAAGATCTGATTATAGGTTATGTTTCAGGAAAGATCCGACGTAGTTTTATACGGATACTGCCAGGAGATAAAGTCAAAATTGAAGTAAGTCGTTATGATTCAACTAGAGGACGTATAATTTATCGACTCCGAAACAAGGATTCGAAAGATTAGGTGGTTTTTATTCAATACGATTCGAGATGAAAAATTGCAAGAAACTTATTTTCTACCAAGAAGTAGATTCAGAATTAAGATAAGGAATGAAAAATATGAAAATAAGAGCTTCCGTCCGTAAAATTTGTGAAAAATGTCGACTAATCCGCAGACGGGGGCGCATTAGAGTAATTTGCTCTAACCCGAGACATAAACAAAGACAAGGATAATCAGACTCACCAAAGGAATAAACGTACAAATAAAGAATCTGTTTTGACATCAAATGGATATATTCCATATATTTATGACTCATATTTATGAGATGCTACAATATGGCAAAAGCTATACCGAGAATTGGTTCACGTAAAAATGTACGTATTGGTTCACGTAAAAGTGCACGTAGAATACCAAAGGGAGTTATTCATGTTCAAGCAAGTTTCAATAATACTATTGTCACCGTTACAGATGTACGGGGTCGGGTCGTTTCCTGGTCCTCGTCCGGTACTTGTGGATTCAAGGGTACGAGAAGGGGGACGCCCTTTGCCGCTCAAACTGCAGCGGCAAATGCTATTCGTACAGTAGTAGATCAAGGTATGCAACGAGCCGAAGTCATGATAAAAGGTCCCGGTCTCGGAAGAGACGCCGCATTACGAGCTATTCGTAGAAGTGGTATACTATTAACTTTTGTGCGGGATGTAACCCCCATGCCACATAATGGCTGTAGACCCCCAAAAAAAAGACGTGTGTAGAAATGAAGAGTGAAGAAATTTCAAGAGAAACAAGAGAAATAAATAATTCAATCAACTAAAATATTATTACTATGGTTCGAGAGAAAGTAACAGTATCTACTCGGACGCTGCAGTGGAAGTGTGTTGAATCCAGAACAGACAGTAAACGTCTTTCTTACGGGCGCTTTATTCTGTCTCCACTTATGAAAGGACAGGCCGACACAATAGGCATTGCGATGAGAAGAGCTTTGCTTGGAGAAATAGAAGGAACATGTATCACACGCGTAAAATCTGAGA